TACTATAATATAGTATATCAAGATATTTCTATTTATTTCTATTAGTATATACTATTTACTATACTATTTACTTTATTACTTTATTTTACTATTAAAATAAAGATTATTCTTAATATTGAAATATCTATTCTATATTTCAATATGAAAATTACATTACTTTTTTTGTATATTCTTTTTGTATATATTCCTTTATAATAGAAAATACTATGTAATTATTACATTATACAAATATCAGAATGAAGATAGAAAATTGAAATCTATTTGTCTATGAAAATAGAATCATTTTAGAATATTATTATTTTCTTATTTCTTTTCTTTTATTCTTTTTTTTTCTATTTGTATGTTATGATATTATTGAGTAAATTTTGAAATTCAAGGAATTAAGTATTAAGTATAGATAATAACTAATAAAAAGTAATTTCTTTTGGTAATTTCTTTTGAATAATATATGTCTTTCACATACAACGATAAAAAGGAGGCACCTACCTTTTGAATGGCAGTTCCAAAAAAACGTACTTCTATGTCAAAAAAGCATATTCGTAGAAATCTTTGGAAAAAAAAAGGATCTTTAGAGGCAGTAAAAGCTTTTTCTTTAGCTAAATCTATTTCCACCGGACAGTCAAAAAGTTTTTTTGTGCGACAAAAAAAAATCTTGGAAAAATCTTAATTGACATGTTTTAAAGAACTTCCAAATTTCCATTTTGACATTGGAAGACAAATTATTCCATTTTACTAATGTATTGTGTATTTTATTTGTCTTTCGCTTCTACTTAATTAGTTAGAGCTAGGTAATATGAAAGATAAGAATCTTTCTGTCTATTTGATTCAAAGTATTCATTATTTTATATTTTTATATTAAATATTAATTATAGAATTCTATATATTATAATATTATATTTCTTGATATTGAATTCGTGAGATTCTTTTTTTATTGTCTATCAAAATTGTGCTTTTCAAAATAGAAAAGCACAATTACGATAGACAAGGAAGAATTTGAATATTTCATTAGACTTTGTACTAAGGTATTGGGTCTCAAAATCGTTAGAAAAAAAAATTATGAATTTTATACTCCGACTGAGAACGAAACTTTTGAGTTCTGACTGTTCTGGATAAACAAGAGCTAGGTTTCTAGTACGGAAAAGTTGATTATAAAAACTGAACTTACGAAGATAAAGATACTAATTCAGTATTATTGATATTGAACATTTCCATATGAATGGAAATGCATCTTTCTTCATTGTTTCCTAAAATCTATTGAATATCGACAATTCAACATGAATTTCCTATTATTATTTAAGGTAAGCCGGCCGCCATGGTGAAATTGGTAGACACGCTGCTCTTAGGAAGCAGTGCTAGAGCATCTCGGTTCGAGTCCGAGTGGCGGCATAAATAAGAATTCATATTATGAATATGAATAATATAGACACAATAGATCTAATAGAATCTAAAATAGAATATTTTAGATTCTATTTAATCCCCTCCCCGATTTCAATTATTTAAAAAGGGACTCTTATTTATGATATTTTTGACCTTAGAACATATATTAACTCATATTTCCTTTTCGATCATCTCACTTGTGATTATAATTCATTTGATGAACTTATTAGTATACGAATTCGAAGGATTACGTAATTCGTCAGAAAAAGGGATGATAGCTACTTTTTTATCTATAACAGGGTTTTTAGTTATTCGTTGGATTTCTTCGGGACATTTTCCTTTAAGTAATTTATACGAATCATTAATCTTCCTTTCATGGAGTTTATCCATTATTCATATGATTCCGTATCTTGGGAATCATAAAAATGATTTAAGCGCAATAACTGCACCAAGTGCCATTTTTACCCAAGGTTTCGCCACGTCAGGTCTTTCAACTAAAATGCATCAAACCGCAATATTAGTACCTGCTCTACAATCTCAGTGGTTAATGATGCATGTAAGTATGATGCTATTGAGCTATGCAGCTCTTTTATGCGGATCATTATTATCAGTTGCTCTTATAGTGATTACATTTCAAAAAAAAATCGATTTTTTAAGTTTAAGGAAGTCGTTTTTCTTTGGTGATATGGAATATTTGAATGAAAAAGAAAGTGTATTAAAAAAGACTTCTTTCCTCTCATTTCAAAATCTTTACAAATATAAATTAATTCAGCGTTTGGATTATTGGAGTTATCGTGTCATTAGTTTAGGGTTTACTTTTTTAACCATAGGCATTCTTTCTGGAGCAGTATGGGCTAATGAAGCATGGGGTTCGTATTGGAATTGGGACCCTAAGGAAACTTGGGCATTTATTACTTGGACAATATTTGCAATTTATTTACATACTAGAAAAAATTCAAAATTGCAAGATCAAGGCACGAATTCGGCATTTGTAGCTTCTATAGGATTTATTCTAATTTGGATATGCTATTTTGGGATCAATCTATTAGGAATCGGGTTCCATAGTTATGGTTCATTCCAATGAATATCTAATTGAATAAAATAAACTACATAAAGAATAAATAAAAAAATCGTCTGATACACAATGAAATCTTGTTCGAGTTTTTGAGAACCATTGAAATATAGTAATTATTCAACTATTCAAATGGTTCTCAAAAACTTTAGATGTATCTCATTACAATTCTAAATTACCCTTCTCTTTTTTTTTCATTATAAAACGAAGAATCGTGATAATATGTGAGAATATGAAAGTAAAAGAATTCTAAGACTTTCTTTCCAATTAATGAAATTTATTGAATTTATTATTGAATCTAAAAAAAGAATTAGTATCTATAAAAATAATTAGATAATCGAACTTGTACCTTGTCAACCGATAATGGGAGAACGAAGTCAGGATAAATACCAATTCCTATTACAGGTAGTAAGATACAGATCGAAACTACTAAGAGAAACTACTAAACATGGTTAAACATGGTAAAGATTTTTGGCATTGGGATAGATATCCCCCCCGTCTCTTCGAGATAAACCAAGCGTATTCTATCACAACTTGTTCCTGCTAAGAAAAAAAGTGCAGCACCAATCAATCCATAAGAGAGTATTTGTAAAATGACTCCATTAAGTCCCATGCCAGTTATAGAACCAATTCCTATAATTATGAAACCCATGTGAGATACAGAAGAATAGGCAATATGTTTTTTTAAATTGCGTTAACCGAGAGAGGTTAAAGCTGCATAAATGATTTGTATTATTCCTACTCTAACCAACCAGGGAGATAATATAGAATGGGCGTGAGCTAATAATTCCATATTGATCCGAATCAATCCATATGCTCCCATCTTTAATAAGATTCCAGCTAAAAGCATACATGTGCTGTAATGTGCTTCCCCGTGGGTATCTGGTAACCATGTATGTAAGGGTATTATCGGCGATTTGACAGCATAAGCAATAAGAAAACCAAAATAGAGTATTATTTTCAATGCTGCAGGATACGGTAGGATACGATTGATTAGTTAATTTTTCTAAATCTAATGTTGGTTCATTGGAACCATAGAAACCCATACCTAGAACTCCTATTAAGAGAAAAAGGGAGCCTCCGGCAGTGCACAAAATAAACTTTGTAGCCGAGTACAGGCGTTTTTTTCCTCCCCACATGGATAAAAGTAAATAAACAGGAATGAATTCTAATTCCCACATGATAAAAAAAAAGTAAAAGGTCTCGAGAAGAAAATGATCCTATTTGGCCACTATACATTGCTAACATCAAGAAATAGAAAAATCGCGGATTTCTAGTAATTGGCCAAGCAGCTAAAGTAGTTATAAATCCTGTCAGTAAACTGGGTCCTATGGAAAGTCCCTCGGTTCCCAGTCTCCAGTGAAAATCAAAAATTTAGAATCCTCCTTCAATTGGATTAATAGATCGTCCAATTGGAAATGATAACAAAATACAGAGGTCATTAGAAGGAGCTCTAGGATACATATACATAGAGTATACCACCTATACACCTTATTTCTCCTATGAGGGAAAAAGACAATGGAAGAACCCGCAAGTATGGGCAAAACAAGGAGTATTGTTAACCAAGGAAAATAATTCGTGATAAAGACAAGATAAATTTAGACCAGAAAAGCCCGTGCTCGGGAGAAGAATAATATATTTTCTTTTCCCGAGTACAGGCTTTTGTCGGTAAAGAGGAATCAAATGATTCAAGTGGAGTTTTTTTTTAACATATCAATAAGAAAGACCCATGCTGCGAGTTGTTTCATGCCATAAATAAACACGGACACTCAAAAAATCCGTTGGACAAGCGGATTCACATCTTTTACAACCTACACAATCTTCGGTTCTTGGCGCAGAAGCAATTTGCTTAGCTTTACATCCGTCCCAAGGTATCATTTCCAATACATCTGTGGGGCAAGCTCGAACACATTGGGTACATCCTATACATGTATCATATATCTTTACTGAATGTGACATTGGGTCTATAAATTCAAGTTTTGAACACAAAAAATTTTCGATCTGGTAAAATAATAAAATGAAATAAATCATATATTTTCTATTGTAAACACCAGACGAATCAATGATTTATCAAGATTTTAAGAATCAATAGATTTTTTAATCTGTTTATGAGAAAGGACCAAGATACTTTGATTTCCATTTCAATAACCATGAAATATGAGTTTACGAATTCAATTCATGTGAATTTTACTATATTTATGAATATCTATATGTATATGAATATATATAGAAATATACATATAGGCAAGATTCTAGTATACTAGTATATAGGAATAGAATTAATAGAATTAAGGATATGATGATATATTATATATCAGATGAATATGTTTGTTATTAGGTTAGTGATAGAATAGGTTAGTAACTCTAAATCATAAATCTATATGAAAAAAAAAATACTTGTACAAACCAGTGAAGGGATCCTATCTCCAATGGTCCGTAAATAGGAATCATTGGAATATTATGAACCGTTCATTAACATCCCAGCAAATATGATTAATAAATTTAAAAATTATGGCTCCTACATAAATAAGGAACTGCGCGGCAGCTACAAAATAGGAATTCAATGAAATATAGAATAAGGATATACAAAAAAGAACCAATCCCAATGAAAAGGTAGAATCAATAGGATTGGTAAGTAATACTACTCCCAGACCTCCTAATATAAGAACTGATCCCAGAAATACTACAAGAATATCATGTATTGGTCCAGGTAAATCCCTTATGAAATAAAAAATAAATAAATAAGTCGAACTATTTCATGACTTTACTAAGGTCCAGGATAAGGAACTCTTTTTTTATATGATATCTCCCTAATTGAATTAAAAAAAAATGAATATCATTAGATAAATAAAATAAAGTTATTTGGTTAATCCTACTTTATTCCAAACCTAATCTTAGTAATTGGTAATCGTTCTTGAACCAAGCAGGGGGTTTTTATTTTTTCATTTTATTTGTTGAATTCCTAACTGTATTGTATTGTGTAATCTCCAATTATTGACATTGGTAACCGATCTAAAAAAATTTGATTATAATTCAATTCGTGACGATCCTAAGTGGAAAGCTCATATTCTTCAGTCATTGATAAAAAGTTTGTTGGACAATACTCGACACAGTTACCGCAAAATATACAGACACCAAAATCAATACTATAATGAAGCAATTGTTTTTTCTGAATATATTTTTCAAATTTCCAATCAACAATAGGAAGGTCTATTGGACATATGCGAACACATACTTCATAAGCAATACATCAAGATGGATTCGACCACAAAAACGCTCTGATGTGATTGATTTTTCATAAGGATATTTAATAGTTACAGGTAAAAAATTTGTATGGGATAAGGTAATTATGAAACTTTGTCCAATGTACCTTGCGGCTCGTATTTTTTGTTTGCCATAATTCATGACCCCAGTAACCATAGGTATCATAATTTAGATATCCATGAATAAAATTTATGTTTCTTTCTCTTGGTTAAGATAAGTTATGAATATAGAATATTCATTATTTTTTTCTCTTAATTTCTTATTCTTATTTTTGTTTATAGTGAAACAAGTTGAAAAGAAGTTGTCAATAAGAAATTACCTAGAGAAATAGGTAAAAGAAATTTACATCCAAGATTTAATAATTGATCCATTCTCAGCCTAGGTAAAGTCCATCTTGTTGTGATAGGTAGGAATGAACAGAAACAAATAAGCTTTAGCTAATGTGATAAAGATACTAATTGCTATTAAAAAGACTCTAAAAAAGACTCTAAACATTTTATTTATTCCAAAAAGTTTAGTAAGAGATATGTACGGAATAGAAAAATTCCACCCACCTAAGTAAAGAACTGTTACAAATAATGAATAAATTAATATCTTTAGGTAAGAAGCAAGATAAAAGAACCCGTATTTTATACCTGAATATTCGGTTTGATAACCTGCTACTAATTCCTCCTCTGCTTCTGGTAAATCAAAAGGTAATCTTTCCCATTCTGCTAGAGAAGACATTAGAAAAACTAGAAATCCTATGGGCTGACGCCACAGATTCCATCCCCCAAAGCCATATTTGGACTGTGCCTCAATTATATCAACTATACTTGAACTGTTAGATAATTAGAGTTGATGATAACATCACTGCTCCCATCGCTATTCCCGAACCGTACATGAAACCTAAGCTTCATACGGCTCCTCTATGGCTACAAAAAAATGTAAGGTAAGGACTAGTTCAGCATTATTGGACCCTAGGTAAATACAATGTAAATAAATACATTGTAAAGATAAACTGAAGGTTGGAGAGTCCTCAATTTGACCAATAAGATTCTGTCTGCTATAGAATAATAAAAAGCACTTCCGAATTGATCTCATTCCTTAGAATGATATTCTAATGAAAATCATCAAGATTTATCTTTAAGTTAATCCTTCAATCAAATACTGGTTATATTCATAATATAGAATAAATAGAAAGAATAGGGCATTAGTTAATGAATCATGATAATAATTTCCATATGCATATGTATGAAGAAAGAAATATTTTCTTATTATTCCCGTTTTATTCCTTTTTTATTCTATTATTGTATTGCATTCTATTTGTCTTGTTCCTGTTCTTTTTTCTGAAAACTAAAAAAAAAAGTAAAGGATTAATTCGTTCTTGATAGTCATTTATTTAATCAGCGGATAGTAGCATACTCTAATCGTGGGGAAGTACTGCTTGATCATTTCTACCAACTCCAAGCCCTTATTATGATTCGTTTTATGCAAAAATACCTTTTTTTGATACCTTACATTCTTTTCATTACTCATCCTTTGCGTACTTTGGTGTTCCTAACTACCCACTTCTTTTTGATTGATCCCCAGTATAGTAATAAATAATAAATACAGTTAATCTTTTGCATCCGCTTCAAGATATGACGACTAAGAAAAGAATCTAAATCTTGGGGTAAACAACTTAGGTTTACTTCAATTTTCTTCTTATACCTAGGGAATGATATTTTTATTGTTTTACTGCAAATTGAGGAGCAGTTTTGTTTCACTCATATAATTATCTGGTTTAACTCATCGAACTGAAATGTTTAAGAAAAAAGATGAAGATATTTATTCAAGACATTCAATTTCTTTATCTTTACTTATTTTAGAAAGTATAAAGTTTCTAAATTCTCAATGAAATAAAGAAATTAAAAAATAAAAAAGAACAAGGATAATAAAAAACTCAAAGAAGAAATTAAAATTTAATTAACGAGTTTTTGGTTCCCGAATATCTAACTGATCCATTAATTTATTATAACGCACTTTCTTTTTCTTTGACAAATAAGTTAATAATCGTTGACGTTTTCCCAAGATTATTCGTAGACCCCTTTGCGATAGAAAATCTTTTTTGTGCAATTCTAAATGTGAAGTAAGTCTCCGTATCTTACTGGTGAAATTGAATACTTGAAATTCAACAGACCCACTATTTTCTTCTTTTTCTTCTTGTGTAATAACTGAGATGAATGAATTTTTGACCATAAATTAAGATTTCTATTTTTCTTTTCTGTTAATTTTACCGATCAGGAAAAATAATAATATTTATTATACCAGTTCTTTTTATCTAGTATACATCAAAATCGGATTTAATTCATATATTTAATTCATATACTACTTTGTTTTTTCTTTATGTGGTTTATGTTTTGTATATTTGATCCAAATATACAAAACATATATATATTCACGAAAGAAAAAATTTCTTTTTACTTAAAAAGATTCCGCTCTTCCTAGTGATAATTGATACACTAGGAAATCAGCATTATGTATTAGAGTATTACACAGTATATATGTTTCGGCTTTCATCTACCGAATATGTTACACGATATTTAGGAAATCCACTATAATTTTTTTTTCATTGGAATTGAATTCATTCTGAATTGTGAATACATACGTATTCTTGACATACTGAAACAACTGCTGCTATTGGTATCAAACCAATAGCGATTCATACAAGCTACATCTTCTAATCGATAATTGGGCCAAAGAAACAATTTGAATTCCCTTAAATTTTTTTTATCTGTATTAATATGTTTGTCCTCATTCAAAAATTGCCCACAGTTTCTTATTTTGTTTTCATTGCAAAATCTTGGATTTCTATCCACAACATTAAAATTCCGGGAATTGAAACAAATTCGAATTCGAAATTCTCTACGATGTCTGGGAGATATAATATTTTCAGGAAAAAGTAAATCATGATGATTTTTGTCTCTACTCAAAAATATGTTGCTGTATTGTGCAATGGATTTTTCAAAAACCTCTTTCTCAATATATCTTTTTTTTGTGTCTTTTTTATTTGTTTGGTGCTTCTTATTATCAATTTTTGTGTCTTTTTTATTTGTTTGGTGCTTCTTATTATCAATCAATGAAATATCCATAGTTTGATATAGAATAGATTTTCCGTCCCTTCGTATAGATAGGCAAATAGGTTCAATAATAAATATCCCCTTTCTTATCAATTCTGCAAGAACTAGGTTCTTTTGAATCAGCATTTCATCTAGATTTATTTCACCTCTTTGAATCGAAGATATCGAAATTTCCTTCGGATTTATCAGTCTAAGTAGGAGACAATATACCCTGATATTTTTCATTATTTTATTATTCAAGGGATCAGCCCATCTTAGTTGAAAAAGGAAATATTTTTTCAAAAATAGATCTAGTTCCTTTTCATTATTGCTCTTATATTGTTCTTTTTTTATATCCTTTTTTATTTCTAATATTGTGGAATCTTTTTCAACATCTTTTTTCTCTTTTTTTTTCTTAGAGGATTTCTTTGGATTTACGTTAATGTTTTTACTTTTTTTTTTTATAGAAAAATGGAAAAAGAGTGATTTGATTGGTATGATCCCAGGTTTAATTTTATATACATCAAAAAGTAGCACCAATTCTGGGAAGAACCAAGTTTCTAGATTGGATTTGGATATAGTATCATGATTTGATGCGGTATCATATAACTTTTCTTTATTCATTCCCATGCAATTTATTTTTTGATTGCTTTGATTGCACGGAATGTCAATATATGCATTGGCCCAGATCTCAATATTTTTTATAAAACAAAGAGAAAGATGAAGAATTCTACAATCAAAATATTTTCTATACAAATTTGTATTCCTATCAATAGGATATACTTTTTCTATATAATAATCCCTAGGTATATTTACCAATACATCAAATGATTCAGGTTTCGATGTATTTAAATGATATGGAATTTCTGGGTCCCCATTTCTTTCTAATGTTGATCCAGAAATGTATAAATTAGGAAGGCTTATGTATTTATATGATAAAAGATCATATCTGTAATGTTTTTTCCATTTGTCTTTTTGACTCATAAATGAATTCGCTGCATAGTTATTTTTTTTCATGGAATAAATGAATTGGTTTTTTTTATATAAATCCAATTGGTTTGATTCCTTGTTTTGAATCATACGATGTTTATTTATTTTATTTTGCCATTCTTTAGGTACTAATCGAGACCTTTTTTTTTGAGATAAATCGTAATGACCTTTTAACCAGTTTTTCCATTCGTTCATTACATACGTATGAATTTTATTATGTCTTGATTTAGAATTAAATATTCCGTGTATCATACAATAGTCTTTTAAATTATCCTTAAAAAAAGGATAGTTACCTTGATATTTAAGTACAGGTTTCAATTGATACTTATTAAGTAATTGGTTTTGTGATATTTTGTAAAAAACATATGCTTGGGACAGGGAAGATAAGTTCCAATAAGTATTGGAATTTTGATTGCTATTCTTAGTATTATCAGTATTTGAAAACAATTTTTTTCTAATCAAAATAAAATTCATTCTATTTTGATTTGTTTCATCAATTCCTTCTTGTTCTTGATTTATTTCATTGTTGTAAATGGATTTATTAAAGAGATTTTTTGTTGATTCAAAGAAAAGTTGTGCATTGATCTTAGAAATGGTAATGGTACATAGCAAAATATCTATGTATATTTTTTCAATGAATGATTTGATAAAGTAGTGTGATTTACGCATTAATCGGATATTTTTCCTTTTTAATATTTTCCAAATATGTCTCTGCGATCCCGATAATTTTTTATCATAAATTTTAACTATTTCTTTTTTTTTCTTGTCTTTTGCTGTTCGTTCAATTTGATTCCTTATTTTGATTGTCTTATCAGAAATATCTTTCATTCTTCTTTCTATTAGTGAATAATTTAACCAATTCATCGTTCGATTTAGAACGGACGATTCGCGAAGAATCTTATTATTTCTTTTAAAATATTTTTTTTTTTCGTTTGGATTCTCCAGTTTTTTCATTATTAGGTTGATAACTCGAACTATTTTGATGACTCCTTTTTTTTCTTCCTTTCTAACTTTTCGAAAGGATTTTATTTTTTTATTTAAAGATTTTAGAACTTGTAAAAATTGCTTTTTCACCTTTTTTTTTATTTTTTGAAGTTCTTTATAAATAGGTTCAAAAAAAAAAGGTCGTTTTCGGGGAGAACCAAAGGGAAGTTCCGCTTCCATTCCCCAGATTGTTAAAAAACAAAAATTTGTTTTTTTCTCTTTTTTTTTCATTATCATTAAATCTCTATGATGAGATCGTGCCTTAGATTTTCTCCAAGGTTTTAGACAGAAAGGATATAGAATCTTTATCTGAATACCATTTATTAACCAATCTTGGGGAAATTCTTTTTCTGATAATTGAACACCATTATAGGTGCATTTAATATGCATTTCTTTATTCCATTCCTTAAAATCCTCGCCCCACTCGGGAATTTGAAATAAGAGCATACGGAAAATATTTTTGGCTATTATTAATGAAGGCAATATAATGTATTTTCTAAGAAAAGATTGGGTTACTAACATCAAACTTCTTATTACTTGAGTAAATATAAAGGTATCCCAAGCTTCTGATATTTCTGTCCGTTCTTTTTTCTCTTTTTTTTCCTCTTTCTCCTTTTCTTCTTTTGTATCTTCATTTTCAAAATAGGAAATTTTTAATTCTGATTCTTGTTTTCTGTCCATCCAATTTCTAAAAATTAGATTCTTCATTTCGTTGATATCAAAAGACGAAAAAAAAGATGTTTTGTCTAGACGATCCAAAAAAAGCGGGGAATGTACATTTACTTGAAAGAGGCTCCAAATAACTGTTTTACGTCTTTGAGCGCGCATAGATCCTTTGATTAGATTGCGACGAAAATCCGATTGTTGTGAGTAACGTATCAAAGCCACCTCTCCCTCTTCCGTTTTATCATCATTTTGATCTTTTTTACTAGTATTCTGAATATTAGAATTAGAAATAGAATCGGTATCCTGATCATTATCGTTATAAATTATCACACGTTTGGCTCTTCTTGAATGAATATCATAATATTCTTCCTCCAATTCTTCTTCATTTTCTTCTTCCTCCTCTTCTCCCAAATTCTCGGTTAATTTGTATGACCATAGAGAAACCTTTTTACTGATCTCTTCTATTCTAATTCCAAGAGATTCCTTTTTCTTTTTCATTGTTTTTTGATCTTTTGTATGTGTTGTTATTACATCAAATACAAATTGCAAATATTTTGCTTGACTTTCTGAATCAATTCCTTTTTCTTCTGTACAATTCAAAAATGATTGATGGTGAAGTTCTACGGAATCATTAAGAAGTAGATTATGAATCTTATTTATAAAAAAAAATTCTACTAAATCTTTTGTATCTTTATAAGTATTCATGATTGCACGTGAATCTAATTTTTTTCTCGTTCCTCGATAAGGTCCGTTGAAAAAAGGATCATATGCTTTTGGCAAGCATTTTTTTTCATCATCATATAATAGGGTTCTTTTTTCAAGCATATCCAGACTAGGGAATCCCTCATTTTTTTCTATATTTTGGATTCGGCTTCTCAATTCATTGTTCAAATTGAACTTTTTTTTTTCATTAGTAGAAATCCAAGAATTATAAAGATCTTCGTCATATAGTTTTTCTATTATATACAAAGAAATCCTCCGTTCTAGCATTTCCGAAAAAGTAGCTAAACTGGGCGGATATGTAAAGGATATTATTTGTTTCCCATCACTTGTACATGTAAAAAAAA